CGGTTTTCTACTCGTCGCTTTAACTATAACCTCAGCTCTATTTATTGGTCTGAGCAAGATACGACTTATTTGAAATGAATTGAATATTGAATGAAGAATTGAGAAAACGAAATCTTTCTCTACCTATCATAGATTCTAGAGTTTTGTACCGCCTCAATTGTAAATTATTGGTCTTTGAGATTTCTATTTATGGGTAAGACGGATTCCTATTTAGAGATAACTATTACCTCTCTTTTTTCCTCTTCGACGAAATAGAAATGATTGAAGTTTTTCTATTTGGAATCGTTTTGGGTCTAATTCCTATTACTTTGGCTGGATTATTTGTAACTGCATATTTACAATACAAACGCGGTGATCGGTTGGGCCTTTGATTCATTAGCATTTCTTTTTTTGACTGACCTCCTCCTTTCTTTTATCCACGGGAGGTCAAGTTCAGATTCCTCTTCAATCATTTCGGTCTCATTTTGGATCCACGAAGAAGGGAACCGCGCTCTGTAGGATTTGAACCTACGACATCGGGTTTTGGAGACCCGTGTTCTGCCGAACTGAACTAAGAGCGCTTTTTTCTCTTTTTATCTTAAAAAAGAAGACAGGGTTCTTTCTTTTTTTAGCCACATATCCTCGTTTTTGATTCATTGAGATCTGTTTGTATTGACAGGGAGTTGCCGTTTGGTCTTTTTTTTTTCTTTTCAAAAATTTGGAATCGACCTGAACGGATCTCTCCTTACTGCTCAGGGGGGGCAGTAATAGGGATGACAGGATTTGAACCCGTGACATTTTGTACCCAAAACAAACGCGCTACCAAGCTGCGCTACATCCCTTTACAATTGTTCTACAGTGTGATTCTAGAGAATCCCTGTATTGTTTTCCATACCCTTCCTCTGTTGATATTGAGATATCTGATTTCGCAAAATCGCTTGACAACAAGCTTCTTTTTTTCTCATACTGAATATCAAAAGGAATCCCTGTAGAGTGGGAAGTGATGGTGGTATCCGCTCCGAGTCCAAAAGGTAAGGTCAGCCGAACAATATCTTTAGAAAACTTCAATTATGTACTAAAATAAAAAATTCCGAGGGAGACTTTTCAATGCGAGATCTAAAAACATATCTCTCCGCCGCGCCGATAATCAGTACGATAGGGTTGGGGGCTTTAGCAGGTATACTTATAGAGATGAATCGTTTTTTTCCGGATGCTCTAACATTCCCCTTTTTTTCATTCTAGTTATTGATATGCGAGGAGTAATTAGAGGAGCGAGTTTAGAATCAAAAAACCACAAGGAAATCGTTAGAAAGGTATGACGAAGGGTAAAGATAAAAGAAGAAGAGTGACTTTGGAATGTACGATTTGTATTCAAAATACAACCAAAAAATCCCCGGGCATTTATAGATATGTGACTCAAAAGAATCCAAAAAATACGAGGGATCTCTTAGAATTGAGAAAATTCTGCCCTATTTGTCAAAAACATACACTCCACCTAGAGTTGACAATTTAAATTGAGTTGTTTAGAATCTAAACAAAGCCGTGGGGTTATGAAAAAAAGGCAGGAAGTCTTTCAAAGGCACCAGGAAAACCTATGCAATAGGAAAACGTGCCACAGATTGATATGCGAATGAATATCCGGAATTCGAGTAGGTAGTTTGAGAATCAAGAAACCACGGGGTCAATATGTCAAAAATGGATATGCGAGGAGTAATGATCAAATCGAGTTTAGCTTTAAAATCAAAAAACCACGAAGTGAATATGCGAAAAGAAAAGAGTTTGATGCGCCGTTTGAACCCAAGACCTATTCGTCCAACTGTCTCGGAACTCGAGAAAGTGAATTTGAAACAAGAGATTTGCAGTCCAAAAAGGACTAGGCCACTAATGTCAACTGCAAGAGTGCCATTTTTGCCGACTAAGCCAAGGCCAATTCCACTTGATCCTGAGCCAAGTCCTCAGCCTCAGCGAATTCCACCTGATCCTGAGCCAAGGCCACCTCACTCGAAACCCAAGAAAGGTCCTTTTCCTTCTTTGAAACTAAAGCGACGTCCTTCGAAACGCAAGCGACGTCCTTCGAAATCCAAGCGGCGGCGTTCGTCCCCGATCAAACCAGGGGATCGAATTGATTTTAGAAACATGAGTTTAATTGTTAGATTTATTAGTCAACAAGGAAAAATCTTATCTAGACGGGTGAATAGAGTTACTTTAAACCAACAACGAAGTCTTACTCTTGAAATAAAAAAAGCTCGTATTTTATCTTTGTTACCTTTTCATGCTACTGATAAACTATTCGAAAGAAAAAGAAGGGAGTTGACCGCCAGAAGAAAGGCCTTTAGAAAAAGAAGAAAAAGAAGCAAAAGAAGCAAAAAATAGGCTTCCTCTTCTATTGAATCCAAATTGAAATCCGAATTTCATTGCCGTGGCGTAAGAAAAAAAATCGGGGAAGAGGCCTTTTTTTTATTGATATTGAGCGCGTTCGCCCATTTTTCTCATATTATCCTCTTTTCTCATCCTAATAGATTTCTACTCTACCTTCCCGGAGTTCATCCTCCACCGAACTCTTTTCATTTCATTAATGAATGGAGTTCGGTGGATTCATCCCAATCTCCTTATTTTAGAATCGCACTGGAAATTATGGAAAGACAATTCCTATTTGAGATAGCTATTTGTGCAAGCATTTTACGATTAAGAAGCAACTGTTCCTTGTGCAGATTAGTTATTAATTGACTATAACTATAAGATACTACATTTTGGCGAATTACTCCATTTATCCGAGTGATCCACAAACGACGAAAATCCCTCTTTTTCTTATCTCTATCACGATGAGCCGAAGCCAAAGCTCTTATTGTCTGTTGAGCAATAAGTCGAGTAAGCCTTGAATGAGCTCCTCGAGCGCCTGATGCAAATAAACGTGTTTTTGCTCTACGTCTCCGAGCTATAGAGCCTCGCTTAATTCTGGTCATTCAATTCAATAAATGAAATTTCGACGAATAACTAATGGTAATGGATTTTTTTTTCAGTTATTCTTTTCCCTTTCCTAGTTTCTTAATAACAAAACGCATTTTTCCTATGTATAAAATCCAAATTCCAATGGCTTTTGCTACGATAACCTTCCCGACCACGATTTTTTCTAGGCATTGCACCTTGATATCAAAAAGGATCTTGATACTAAATACCAAAAAGACCTAGTAATAAAAAAGAGTAAATAGAAAGAAGTCAATAATGAAATAGTGGGTTCCATCGTTTCTATGGTTATTTCTGATTCTTAAACGGTTAGGTCTCCTCTATACACCGGAGCCCCCTCTTTCATTTAATCAATGCTATTGGTAACTTGTACAGTTCACACTCTTCGGCTCTACCTCTAAACTATTCAGTAATAGATCTTTCACAACGAGATCTACCTATACAGTAACGGTATTTAATTACAAAGATTTGCTGGATAGCTGACCCTCTTAGTCCGTTCTTACAAGAATAGAGGTATACTCTTTCTGCTTTTTAAATAGGATTTCCCCCGCTTAATGGGATAAGATTTGCTACCAATGGGGAATTCTTTATCATCTTAAATTCAAAATGAAGGTGATTGGATTTGAACCAATGAAAACCATAAATTTCAGACCCAGTAGAAGAATATGATAGGATCTATTTTCTTAGATAGAAAAAGGAGTTCATTCTCTTTTATTCTCCGGTACTGATCGTTGATACTGGAAAATGATTTTCCGAGTCCATGATCTGAACGAGTCACACATACACCTTACTACATCTTCCTCGGCGCTGAGGACATCCCCTAAGAGCGGGGGTTTTCTTGGTTTTTCTGACTGGCTGTCTTGAGTTTCTAATAAGTTGGTTACTAGTTGGCATGCTAAATCGTATACCTAATGGACTGGTTTAGATCCATCCTAACCGGAAGCTTCTCAATTTCTTCTATTTACTAGATTAATAGAATTGAAAAGGAAATCCGGTAAGAGTTTGGACAAATTTTTTACAAAATTTTTCTTTGTTTCTGTTAGTTAATAGGCGATCTCAATCTCCTGGGGTGTATCAAGAGGTCCTGCCTATTCATTGGTTTCGTCAGGTTCCACTTCCTTTTTTTTATTCTTCATCTTCATCTTCGGAAATAAATACCGCATCAATAATTCCATAAGTTCTCGCTTCTGTTGCTGACATAAAAGTATCCCTTTCCAGGTCTCGAATTACAACCCAAGCAGGTTTGTTTGTTCTCTCGATATAAATTTGCACGACTGTGTCTCGCAAATGTAAGAATATATCCCCTTCCAGCCCAACTTCCGATATCCGGTCGTCAAAATCCAACACACGAGGTTGATGGATCATTACCCTACCGTGAGGGAATGCAGCACGTCGTGTAACGGTTCCTCCGAGCAGGATAAGGGATGCCATCGAAGCGGCTATTCCCAGGCATACTGTCTGTACGTCTGGTCTCACAAAGCCAATAGTATCATAAATAGCCAGCCCGGGAATTAGCAATCCGCCAAGACAGTTTATAAACAAGCTTTGAGTCCAGAAAGGATCTTCTATATTGAGATGTATCATAAGACCCACGATGTTATTTGCGATCTCCTCTTCCAGGTCTTTGCCTAAAAAAATGAGTCTTTGGCGATAAAGGCGATTATATAAGTCAACCCAAGTAGCCTTTTCCTCCATGCTGTCAATTTCTTCCTCTACGGAATCGGGCTCGGGGTCGGGATTGGGATTTAGAAAAGGTACTTTGGGAACACCTACTGGCATAGAAATGAAATGGATTTGATGACTCTAATGTACTTATATGTGGAAGCGCGGTGGTGTCATGTCTTTCTTTCTTCTATTAATAATGAAGACTACAGGCTCTTATCCTATATTTATCCACAGATCTTTCTTATTCAAAAGATCCTTAGAGAATGAATAAAGGAAAATTTGTAGGAAAATGTAGGCCTTTTAAATGATGAACAAATAGGGAAGCATTCCCCTCATAGAAAAGGGGACCAATCCCCATTGCGTATTGATCCTTATCGGGTCTAAAATAGACC